AGATTCGGGGTCTTAGTAATCATTTGATAAAGTATATTCTTCAACCTTTTTGGAGTGGGGGTTCGATGGAAGAATTCTTAGAACAACACAGCACAGTCAACCCCATTTGTTAGAACAGCTTCCTTTGAGTCTCTGCACCTATCCTTTTTTTATTGTTGCTTTCTGAATCTTTATTTTTTGCTTTTGACAAAAGGAGTTGGCTCAGGATTGCCCATTTTTATTAATTCCAGGGTTTCTCTGAATTTGAAAGTTTTCACTTAGTAGGTCTCCATACTAAGGCTCAAGCCAATTAAGTCCGTAGCGTCTACCGATTTCGCCATATCCCCCCTTTCTTTTTAAGATTAGGATCTCCATGTGATGTCCTTCCCTTTTATTCTTTCATTTCTGACGGAACCGTCGAATTCATTAGATTTAATATGGCTTACTATACCGAAAAATGCTTTTGCCATTTTCCTTTTTTTTCTATCTTCCTTCATCTCTATCGGAAGTCTCCATTTGACTTTGATTTTGTCTAGTCAGACATGATTCTATCCTTTCTGTAGCTACAATTCAATATCGAGGGATATATACCATCTATATCCTCCGCCCCGTTCATTTTTGTATGCAATTTTGAATACTCAAAGGGTCGATTCTTTTTTTGTCATCATAGTCTACGGCTGCACACAGAAGAATATCTTATTTTATTATGGTAATATAATCCAGAGTTCTTCTTTATCGATTCTCATTTTTTTATTCTTGTTTATTTTAGGTTTTCTTAAGGCAGACTCTTATAACTCTAATAGTTATCCATTTCATAGATATAATGAAATTAGAATTATTGTCATAATGAATTTTTGTTTTAATTTCGATTTGAAATGGATTTGAAAAATAAAAAGAAAATTTCATATAATTTCTAAATCTAATTGAAATAGAATCGAATCGTTCTAGACGAAAAATAGAATCTATATAGAAAGAAAAAAACTAAAGTAAATATTTCTATTTATTTGATATTTGATTTGAAATATTTCTTTCAAATTTATATCATAAAATAATAAAAATGAATAAGCTTACACTAAAATGTAGTTTATTGAATGCCAGTGCATGTATAATTTCCGGGAGCCCGCTTAGCTCAGAGGTTAGAGCATCGCATTTGTAATGCGATGGTCATCGGTTCGAGTCCGATAGCCGGCTTTTTCGATTTTTATTTGGATTTGTGCTTTTTATATATTTTTTTCTTTGTTCTTCGATTTCAAAGAAAAAAATAACGATCGATTATGTTGTAGAAACTTCCACCTAGGAATAAAAAGAAAAGGGTTCAAGCTCGACAGACCAAATCGGGAAAACTCTTTCTTTTCCTTTTTCTTTTTACTTACATATTTTAATACAAAATAAAATATAGAATATTCTATATATTTTGTATATGATGTATATACAACCCATTTCATTATTCATTGGAATCCAACACTTCAGTGGATTTCATTTCATTTATCATTTAGTTCAGTTTTAATTTCGGTTTTACAAAAAAATCGAATATATATATATATAAATAGAAATAAAGAAAATAAATAAAGAAAGGAGTCTTTATGTCGCGTTACCGAGGGCCTCGTTTCAAAAAAATACGCCGTCTAGGGGCTTTACCCGGACTAACTAATAAAAGGCCTAGAGCCGGAAGTGATCTTAGAAACCAATCACGTTCCGGGAAAAGATCGCAATATCGTATTCGTCTAGAAGAAAAACAAAAATTACGTTTTCATTATGGTATTACAGAACGACAATTACTTAAATACGTTCGGATCGCCAGAAAAGCCAAAGGGTCAACAGGTCAGGTTTTACTACAATTACTTGAAATGCGTTTGGATAACATTCTTTTTCGATTGGGCATGGCTCCGACTATTCCTGGAGCCCGCCAATTAGTTAACCATAGACATATTTTAGTTAACGGCCATATAGTAGATATACCAAGTTATCGTTGCAAACCCAAGGATACTATTATGGCGAGGGATGAACAAAAATCCAGAGCTCTAATTCAAAATTCTCTTGATTTATCCCCCCGTGAGGAATTACCTAAACATTTGACCCTTAACCCATTTCCATATAAAGGATTAGTCAATCAAATAATAGATAGTAAGTGGGTCGGTTTGCAAATCAATGAATTGCTGGTGGTAGAATATTATTCTCGTCAGACGTAACCCTAACTAAAATACAAAAGAAAGGGGTTCGGACAATTTGGCCCCTTTCATTTGGAAAAGGAAAATTACTTAAGGTTAAAAGTCGGGGGTTTGCCCCAGATTTTCTCCCGCTCATCTATTCTATCCCATCCCGGTTTTTTCCTATTCATGTATCCTAGATACACATAAAAATTTTCACTCCTTGTCTATTCTTTTATTTCCAGTATTTTAGGTATCGCAGCAATTCGAAATAGAAGAAATATATATCAAAATACAAGAAGGATCTAACTCTTATGTTCTAAATAAAGTATTTCTTGTTATTTGATTTGTTAAAGTTAGAAATGTTGGCGAATTCAATCAGGTGAAAGTAAAAGACGGAAAGAGAGGGATTCGAACCCTCGGTAAACAAAAGCCTACATAGCAGTTCCAATGCTACGCCTTGAACCGCTCGGCCATCTCTCCTACACAACGATTATGACTCATAAACCGAAGAAATAGCGAGCCATTACTATACTATGTTGATATTTCTATTACTAACGATATTCGATTTTTGTTTGTATAAAATAGGTACGACTAGGATTAACGCACCAATACTATACTATTTGACTATAAACAAACTAATAATAGAACGTAACGAGTAGTAATGTAATAGAAGATTTTTTCGAAAAAATCTTTCTTCGTAGGAGTTAATTAAAATAAAAAACAAGTTTTTCCTTGTTATATATATATTTATTGATTCATATTTGCGAAGATGATGTTCCTATCTTTTATTCTATATCCGATATTTTCATATATAATATACCAGCTTCAATTAATTAATTGAAACGAATCGAATCAACGGATTGCTGGGTTTATGGTTTTTAGATTATAGACGATTAATGGATCCTCTTTGATCATGGTTCGATTTTTATTTCGACTAGAATTCCATAAAATTCTCAAAAAAAATTAGAAAATTTCCGTCTAGTTTTAAAGTGCTCACCAACAAATTTCTTGAATTTCCCAGCTATTCTATTTCCATCATAGAATGATTATTCGATTCTCTTTCTTTTCGTCTTTCGATCAAAAAAAGTTTTGATCTGATCGAAAAATTCTTTGATTCTTCCGCTTCGATGAAATCGGAATAGCTACTATACTACTCGATTTGATTTGTATGAATTCAAATGGGATTCAACTCTTTTTTATTGATTGTTGAAAAAGGAGTTTGGGGCATTTGGAACAATTCGAATAAATAAAATAGAAGTATACGTAGTAGTCAAAAATTTGTATCTTTATTGAAATTTTTTTGTTTGGAAAGGAATCCGTTTTTATGTTATTTTGTACTGTACAAATTCTTTATTTGTGTAATCGTTTTCCCACTAAGGGGTAATGAGAAGAATTTTAGAATGGATTGATACCTATGCCTAGATCGCGGATAAATGGAAATTTTATTGATAAGACCTTTTCAATTGTGGCCAATATCTTATTACGACTAATTCCGACAACTTCAGGAGAAAAGGAGGCATTTACTTATTACAGAGATGGTGTGATTTGATTTTCTTTATTATTTAGTTTCTTTTTACTGCTCTTAGTCTTATGAGAAAAGCACACACTTCGGGATAGTAAAGAACAAATATTCTTATTCCATATTATAGAAACAAACCTACGCTTCTTGAAGGTGAAGTTTACAAATAGAACGATTCCTTCCGTCGTGTATCCCCGATTGATGCAACCTCAAATACTATAGCTTCATTTATAGATTTTTGTATTGAACGAAAGGTTACACCTTTGTGTTTTGTATTACAGGTCAATCCTACTTCCTAGTAATATAGTACCAATAGGCGGCATAGGGGAAGAAGCACTACACCTAGCAATCGACAACACAAAAGCTTTGTTAAAAATTACTTACCTACTCCCTTTCTTATCTGGGTTAGGACTAACAAGAATGGTTGGGCCAACAAACATCCATCTCGTTCGTACTTTGGATACCCGTATAACCATCGAAGACTGTTGAAGTGACTATTTCCTGGAAATTAGGAGGCGTTGAGGACAAAGGAATTGTTGAAGTTATCCTTTCTATTTAGTATCAAGACACTTGATTCTAGTAAAAGCTCTTGCGCAAGAAGGTTGGCTAGATATTTTTTGTAAAAACACTAGCCCCGCTCAGTTCATAATGAGAATGTTTTAATCCCTTTTGCCATGTATTTTGAATTCTCATTATGTATATTATATTTAAGGGAGGAGCCGTATGAGGTGAAAATTTCACGTACGGTTCTGGAACGGCGATTCTTTGAATCGAATAACGACCGTAACGGATGTCAGCTCAATCCGAAGGAAATTATGCGGAAGCTTTACAGAATTATTATGAAGCTATGCGACTAGAAATCGATCCTTACGATCGAAGTTATATACTCTATAATATAGGCCTTATTCACACAAGTAATGGAGAACATACGAAAGCTTTAGAATATTATTTTAGGGCACTAGAACGAAACCCATTCTTACCACAAGCTTTTAATAATATGGCAGTGATCTGTCATTACGTGCGGCTATCTCCACTATAGAAAGAAAAAAGAAGACCAAATTTTCTAGTAAATACTAAAAAAAGGATCGCTACAAATGCATCGTCCAAAACGACGATTTCTTTGAGCTGTAGCAAAGAAAAAAACTTCATACTAATAGAAGTAAAAATATGCCTAGATACTTTTTTCTATATCTATGGATAAAAAAAAAAGATCTAATTGATAGAGAGGAAGCACCGTAAAGATCAATTAATGAGGTTTTGGTCCAATACATTAAGAAAAGAACTGCTTACTTATGCCTATATAGAAATATAAGATAGAAAAAGTTAGGAATTAACTTATGTAATAGAGTCGA